CTCCATAGATTTCTGGATTCGCTTATTATTCCCTAATCTCAAAAAGAGATAAAAAAATGGGCGATTATGTGATTAGTTGGTATACAAAATAGAATCTAGAATTCGGTTGAATCAAAATAATTTATTTTATTAAAGTTCTATTTCTGTCAGAGGGCAATATGAATGTTCTATCATCTTCCATCACCACACTAAAAGTCTTATACGATATATCCGGTGTGGAAGTAGGCCAACATCTCTATTGGCAAATAGGGGGGTTACAAGTCCATGCCCAAGTACTTATTACTTCTTGGGTTGTAATTGCTATCTTATTAGGTTCTGCCACTCTAGCTGTTCGGAATCCACAAACCATTCCGACTGATGGTCAGAATTTCTTCGAATATGTTCTTGAATTCATTCGCGACGTGAGCAAAACCCAGATTGGAGAAGAATACGTTACTTGGGTTCCCTTTATTGGAACGCTCTTTCTATTTATATTTGTTTCTAATTGGTCAGGGGCTCTTTTACCTTGGAAAATCATAGAGTTACCTCATGGGGAGTTAGCCGCACCCACAAATGATATAAATACTACGGTTGCTTTAGCTTTACTCACGTCATTGGCATATTTTTATGCGGGTCTTAGTAAAAAAGGATTAGGTTATTTCGGTAAATACATTCAACCAACCCCAATCCTTTTACCCATTAACATCTTAGAAGATTTCACAAAACCTTTATCACTTAGTTTTAGACTTTTCGGGAATATATTAGCTGATGAATTAGTAGTTGTTGTTCTTGTTTCTTTAGTACCTTTAGTAGTTCCTATACCGGTTATGTTTCTTGGATTATTTACAAGTGGTATTCAAGCTCTTATTTTTGCAACTTTAGCTGCGGCTTATATAGGAGAATCTATGGAGGGTCATCATTGACTAGTTTTGAACTATGTTTTTGCTTAGCTTAGCCCAAGTCAATGTATGCCTGTCTCAAGATACTATACTTAAGAAAAATAAACATCCAAAGTATGGTATATTACGAGCTAGAATCTAGAGTAATCGCAAATAAAGATTATGATATGAGCGAATTGTTGGAAAAATGGGAAAAAGATCTTTTTCCCATTTTTCTGGTTTGGCCCTTTTATCTTTACCTTCCTCAATTAATATTCTAGATTGTTCACCCAATTTCAATAGTAAATCTAAATATTAATGATTTCGATTTTCGATGTTGTATCCCATGTGCTGAGAACTAAAAGGGAAAAAAAGGTTTACAAAAACTTAGAGTCCTAAAAAAGTTTTTGTTAGGAGAGGGGTTCAATTAGATATATGGAATCTAATGGCTCTAAGCGAACTTTTGTGGATGTTTCAAAGCAAATTTATAGAATCCGATTGAATCTAAGATACGAGTCGTTGGTTTACATTATGTAACAAAGGCATGTATATGTGATAATTGACTAGTTATATATGAACTCGCGATATATATAATTTGCCCTACTCCGGACCTGGCTTTCAAATAGAAGTCTTTTCCTTTAGTCTGGTCTATGGCTGTGAATTGAATGAATAAGAATAAGGAGATTAAATTGAAATAAAGACAAATAACGACGAACTCAAAGAATGATTCGGAATAGTATAGTTAAGTCCTAATTCTTGGTTGTATCATTAACCATTTTTTTTATTTTTTGCGAGGAACTTCTCATGAATCCATTGATTTCTGCCGCTTCCGTTATTGCTGCTGGATTGGCCGTAGGGCTTGCTTCTATTGGACCTGGAGTTGGTCAAGGTACTGCTGCGGGTCAAGCTGTAGAAGGTATTGCGAGACAGCCCGAGGCGGAGGGAAAAATACGAGGTACTTTATTACTTAGTCTAGCTTTTATGGAAGCTTTAACAATTTATGGGCTGGTTGTAGCATTAGCGCTTTTATTTGCGAATCCTTTTGTTTAGTTTAACTTTAAAATACTATAAGTATTTTAAAACTTTTAATTGCCACTTGCCCTTTAAAATTATAGCAAGATTTCACTCCTACAATTCTTCGTTGAGACAATAACTCTGGGAAGGACTGATGTGAGATTTGAGATATAGCCTGATACCTAATTATAACCTAATTCTAATTAAGTATCATTCTTATTGGGAATTTCAATTGCAAAAAAAAAAAAGAGGGCGAGACGTGATACAAAAAGAACTCTGTTCTATTTTTTTAGTCTATCTATAAGGGGAGATCATATGAAAAATGTAACTGATTCTTTCCTTTCCTTGGGTCACTGGCCATCCGCCGGGAGTTTAAGATTTAATACCGATATTTTAGCAACAAATCTAATAAATCTAAGTGTAGTGCTCGGTGTATTGATCTTTTTTGGAAAGGGAGTGTGTGCGAGTTGTTTATTTCAAAAATAGGCTGGATCCAACCAGATGCACTTTGTTCGTTTTTGTTCGTTAGAACTAAAAAAGAAAGGTGCATAATCCCGCGAATTACTTCTGAATAAATTAATAAATTATATGTAAGAACTATAGCATTTCGTAATTTGTTGGTAAATCTA